GGTCGAGTAATCCTGCGCCGAAAATGAATGGGACTAAGTAATTTGCCGAAGCTGTGAGATATTAAAAATAAAAATAAAATTATATCGGTAGGGGAGCGTTCTGTTATAGATTGAAGCGTTAGCGTAAGTGGACGTGGACGAAGCAGAAGTGAGAATGTCGGCTTGAGTAGCGAAAACATAGGTGAGAATCCAATGCCCTGAAAACCTAAGGTTTCCTCCGGAAGGCTCGTCCGCGGGGGGTAAGTCAGGACCTAAGGCGAGGCTGAAAAGCGTAGTCGATGGACAATAGGTTTTATTCCTATACTATTCTTTATTGACAACGAGGGACGAAGACAGCTAGACTAGCCAAACAATGGTTATTGGTTTAAATGTATAAGGTGTTGAGAAGTAGAGAAAATACTTTGAGCTGAGTCATGAATACGGAATAACGTGCGCGTTATATGAAGTAGTTGATGTTATGCTTCCAAGAAAAGCTTGCACTGTCATAAATATAGAATACCTGTACCCTAAACCGACACAGGTAGGTTGGTAGAGTATACCAAAGGGCGCGAGATAACTCTCTCTAAGGAACTCGGCAAAATAACCCTGTAACTTCGGGAGAAGGGGTACCTTTTAGGTTGCAATAACAAGGTCCAAGCGACTGTTTACCAAAAACACAGGTCTCCGCTAAGTTGCAAAACAACGTATGGGGGCTGACGCCTGCCCAGTGCCGGAAGGTTAAAGAAGTTGGTTAGTTTATGACGACGCTGATAACTGAAGCCCCGGTGAACGGCGGCCGTAACTATAACGGTCCTAAGGTAGCGAAATTCCTTGTCGGGTAAGTTCCGACCCGCACGAAAGGCGTAACGATTTGGACACTGTCTCAGAGAGAGACTCGGTGAAATAGACTTGTCTGTGAAGATGCGGACTACCTGCACCTGGACAGAAAGACCCTATGAAGCTTTACTGTAACTTGAAATTGGTTTCGGGTTTTATTTGCGCAGCATAGGTGGGAGGCCGGGATGTTAGTCTTATGGGATTAATTGAGCCATCAGTGAGATACCACTCTTATAAAACTAGAATTCTAACCTTGTATCGTTAGCCGGTCAGGGAACAGTTTCAGGCGGGCAGTTTGACTGGGGCGGTCGCCTCCTAAAAGGTAACGGAGGCGTACAAAGGTTTCCTCAGATCGGTCAGAAATCGATCGTAGAGTATAAAGGCAAAAGGAAGCTTGACTGTGAGACCTACAAGTCGAACAGAGACGAAAGTCGGTCTTAGTGATCTGGCGATATTGAGTGGAAAAGTCGTCACTCAACGGATAAAAGTTACTCTAGGGATAACAGGCTGATCTCCCCCAAGAGTTCACATCGACGGGGAGGTTTGGCACCTCGATGTCGGCTCATCGCATCCTGGGGCGGTAGTACGTCCCAAGGGTTGGGCTGTTCGCCCATGAAAGCGGTACGTGAGCTGGGTTCAGAACGTCGTGAGACAGTTCGGTCCATATCCGGTGTAGGCGCTAGAGTATTGAGAGGATTCTTCTTTAGTACGAGAGGACCGAGAAGAACATACCGCTGGTGTACCAGTTATCATACCAATGGTAAACGCTGGGTAGCTACGTGTGGAAAGGATAACCGCTGAAAGCATCTAAGTGGGAAGCCCACCTCAAGATGAGTACTCTCATTGTGAAAACAAGTAAGATCACGGCAAGACTAGCACGTTAAATAGGCATCAAGTAGAAGTGTAGTAATATATTAAGCTGAGATGTACTAATAGATCGAGGACTTGAACTCTTTTCTAGTTTTAAAATATTGTCTTGGTGTTTAAAGGATAGTGGAACCACATTGATCCATTTCGAACTCAATGGTGAAACACTATAACAGTTAAAATACTTAAGGAGGAGTCCTTTGGGAAGATAGCTTATGCCAGGACTTTTTAATCTATTATTATTAAGATCAAGACATAAGAAGTACTTAAAATAAATAGTATCAAGAAATCTGAAAAACTATTACTTGGTTTTATAATTTCTATTACCTTTGAAAGATTAAGTTTATTATAGTTTTATGTGTAAAAATTTCTAATAATATTATTATTATTAAGAAAATCATTGCACCACGACCATTTAAAATTTCATTTTTTAAATAAAACCCCCATCTCATTTTATATTCTATAGAATTGTTATAATTGTAGTCTTTGTTCATATTTATTATAAGATCTAATTTATAAACTAAAAAATCTTGAAACACCTTTCTTTGATAAACTTGATTAAAACTATTTATTATATTATTATACAATATTAAAAGATTCTAAAACCAAATAAAATTTAATAATTATTTAAAATATATAAATAAAGCTACGTTAATAAAAATAAAATCATGGAAAACATTTTCAAACTAGCATTAGAGGTACAATTATTTGAATCACCTCCACCTTTCGATCCCTCGGACTTTGCTATTAAAGATATTTTAAATCTTATTATTTATTTTATGAAAGTGTTTCTAAGACAATATTACTGGGTTTTAACATTAAGATTATCTATACAATGGTTTCCAAATATTAATCCATATATTCATCCTATGTACACATTAATATTTGCAACAGAATTTTTTTTAAAACAATTTAAAGATTTATTACCAATTATATTAGGAATGGATATGTCAGCTATGTGTGCGTTTCTCTGTTTAGAGTGGATGATAAGAACCTTAGAATCTATTAAATTTACATAAATAATTAAAATGTTAAAAATAAGATTTAAACGTTCAGGTCGTAAAAAACAACCTTTTTATAAAATCGTAGTAATGGATGTTAAAACAAAGCGTGATGGTAAATCATTAGAAGAATTAGGGTTTTATAATCCTGTTACAAAAACTTTAAATATTAACTGTGAGCGAACCGTTATTTGGTTAAAAAATGGTGTTCAACCTACCGAAGTTGTAAAAAATTTATTACGGAAATCTCTTTTATTTTAATTATTTATATTCAAAAAATAAAGTATAAATAATATATTAAGAATTACTATGATTAATAAAAACAATATATATGTCTTTAAAATTATTTGGAGTAAAAACTATCTTGGATTAGCTGTTGATAAAAAACTCCAAAATAACCAAACTTTACCTTTAACAACATTCTTTTTTTGGCCGAGAGAAAACGGATGGCAGTTATTAAAAGAAGAATTATCTTGTAAACCTTGGATATCGAAAGAAGATTCAATAGATATTTTAAATGGTTATAATGAAATTATAAATTACTGGTTAAGAAACGTTAACACAATGAAAGGTATTAAAAAACTAATACTAGATAGCTCAAAATTTAATTTTGAGCTGTTAGCAAAATTTTGAAAAAAAACTACTCTAAAAATTATTAATTTAATCTAAATTAAGAATAGAAAAGCTGGGGTAGGAGGATTCGAACCTACGAATGGCGGAGTCAAAGTCCACTGCCTTACCACTTGGCTATACCCCACAAATAATTTAAAATTTTTAGAAGTAAAAATAAGAAAAAGTTTTCATTAATATTTTTATGAGCTAGGAGAGATTCGAACTCCCGACACCGTGGTTCGTAGCCACGCGCTCTAGTCCACTGAGCTACAAGCCCTATTATATTTTTAAAATATAATTCTACTATTTATCTTAATAAGATACAATTTCCCTTAGTATTTTACTTCATACAAAATTCAAATTTTAAGGTTATTGGAACATTTATTTTAATATTAAAAACTTAAATTATATTAAATGGTACGTTATAGAGGACCGCGAATAAAAATTATTAAAAAGTTAGGTGAATTACCTGGTTTAACAAGAAAAGCCATAAAAAAAAAGAATGTAAATCAGAAAAAAGAAACTAAGGCATCAGCTTATAAAATTAGATTAAATGAAAAACAAAAATTACGTTATAATTATGGAATAACTGAATCTCAATTATTAGCTTACGTTAAAGAAGCAAGAAGAAGAAAAGGTTTAACAGGTTTCCTATTAATGCAACTTTTAGAAATGCGTTTAGATAATATTATTTTTCGTTTAGGTTTAGCACCAACAATACCTGCAGCAAGGCAAATTGTTAATCATGGTCACGTATTAATCAATAATAAAAAAGTAAACATACCTAGCTTTCAATGTCGACCTAAAGATATTATTAGTTTTTCGTCAAAATCTAAGACTAATAATTTACTAAAAATTAATTTAAGTGAACCAAATCATTTAACTGATAAAGTTTCAACGAGTCATTTAGAATTTGATAAACAATCTTTGACTGCTAAAATTAATAATTTAGTAAATCGTAAAGATCTTAGATTTAAAATAAATGATATGCTAGTAATTGAATATTACTCAAGATTATCTTAAATGATTCAAATAAATAAAATTAACTTATTCGATATTCCATCTAACTTCACATCTATTTTCTTCATATTTTAAAGTTCGCAATACTGATAACATATGTTCTTCTTGACCAGAAGTTAAACATTTTTTTTCTAACAATACTTCTCTATAATGATCTTTTACTTTTATATACTCTGTTTGAGCTTTTACAAGGTGAACTAAATTACCTACAGCATCAGGTATTATTTTTGTATCTTGAAAAAGATATAAACTCTCTTTTTTCTTTTCTTCTTCCTTGTTTATTACAAGACCTTCTTTGGTTGTAGAAAGTTGTCGCGTTAAAAACATTTCAGTGTTACCTTTCGAAGGATCAACCATAGGATAACAATTTTCTTTTTCTAAAACATTACATTCAAGTAGACTAGTATTAGGATAAGATAAAGCCTCTTTTAGTGTTTTACTAATTTGTGAACGACGTTCACTATAGAGGCTTTTAATACCATAAGCACTTGCTAATAAATCAAATTTGGGTTCTCCTTCTATCATACTTGAATGGGAATAGCGTTGTTCATAAAACGTTTCTTGCCACTGACGTACCATACCTTGCCAGTGATTATTAATAATAATGATTTTGATTGGTAAATTATATTTGGAAATTGTTCCTAATTCTTGTAAATTCATTTGGAAACTTGAATCACCAGTAATACAAATAACTTTTTTTTTGTGTTGAGCTACAGCTGCTCCTATTGCCGCGGGTAAACCAAACCCCATGGTTCCTAAACCAGCACTAGAAAGCCAATTCCGTGGTTTACATTTTAAATATTGTGCAGCCCACATTTGATGCTGACCAACATCAGTAGTAATTATGGCATTAGGTTCGAGAGCAGTTATTTTTTTAATAACTTCTTGAGGTAATAATGTATCACCAGATGGAACTGCTTTTAATGGAAATTCCTCTTTCCATTCATCAGTTTGTAAATACCATTTCTTAAAAACTTTACGTAGAGGTTTTTTGTACCATTTATATTCTGGTCGTTTCATTATCAATAAAAATTCCGATAAAATAATCTTGATATCACCAATAATCCCAAGTCCAATAGTTTTATTTTTTCCAATTTCGGATTCATCGCAATCAATATGAATAATATATGCTTTACAAGCAAAATCTTGTAATTTTCCAGTAACTCTATCATCAAATCTTGCACCAATAGCAATAAGTAAATCACAATTTCCAATAGCAAAATTAGCATATGCAGTACCATGCATCCCTAACATACCTAAACATAATCGGTCATTTTCATTAAAAGCACCTTTACCCATTAAAGTAGTCGTGACAGGAATTCTAAAATAATGTGCAAAATCATATAATTCAGCGGTTGCATTAGAACTTAAAACTCCCCCTCCAATATATAAAAGAGGTCGTTGAGTTCCTGACAATCTATGTAAAGCTGTATATATTTTATCAATTTGATTATCAATCTGATATCGCCAACCTAAAACTTTATGCACAGTTATCTCATTAGAAGGTTTAAATTTTTTTATTTTTTCTAGTCCAATATTCTTTGGTATATCAATTAACACAGGACCAGGCCTTCCATTTTGGGAAACATAAATTGCTTCTGTAATAGTTTTAGATAAAAATCTTGCTTCTGTAATGACATAAGAATGTTTAACCATCGATAATGTTATACCATAAATATCAATTTCTTGAAAAGCATCTGTTCCTAGAAATTGAGTCCCAACTTGACCAGTTATTACTATCATAGGAATTGAATCCATATATGCAGTGGCAATCCCAGTTACTAAATTCGTTGCCCCTGGTCCAGAAGTTGCGAAACAAACACCTACTTTTCCACTAGATCTACTATACCCATCAGCGGCATGAGTAGCTGCTTGCTCATGTCTTACCAGATAATGTTTAATAAGATTTTTATCTTCCCAAAAAAAGAGTTCATCATAGATAGGTAATATTGCTCCACCAGGATAACCAAAAATAGAAGAAATTTGACTTCTCACTAATGTATCAAATAAAGCAAATGCTCCTGTATGTAGATAAAAATCCTTATTATTAATTTCTCGAATATATTTAAAAGGATTATTAAGCTCATTAATAATTTTATCATTAACTTCTCGTATAGTCTTTTGTTCTTTTGATATTCGATATTTATTTCTCTTTTTTGTATCCTGTTGCTCTTTTTTTGCTTCTTTTTCTTTTTCTTGTTCTAAATATTGTTTATACCTCACATCATTTGGAGATCTTTTTCTTAATTTCTCCATTCTAGATGCTTTTAACCAGCGTAATACAATGTCATTATCATCATCTTCATTAATTCTCCCCATTTTTTTTGTTTTTTTCTTCTCCCCATATTCGTCATAGCCTTGATATTTGACTCTATCATCTAGTTTAAATCGATCAAATGTTGCTAATTTAAATTTTTGGGGATCAACTTTAAAAAATTCTGGCGTTATAAAATTTTTTCTATATCTTTGAATTCCATGAGCTCTAATATAATATTCTTTTTTATTATCATTAATGAAATTATTAATCTCAGATTTTCTAGAAGTTGAACGTGGTTGAATTGATCGATTTGCTCGTACAGATGTATATCTATGAACTAGATCTTGACTAGTAGGATATTTAATATATAATCGATACATAAAGTCATTTATTTTTTCGCGTTTTACTTCCCCTTGATACCTAATTAAATCGAAAGTTTTTTTAGTTGACATAAATTAATTATCTTAAGATATAATAATAACTATAAATAAATTTACTAAATTATTCTAAAGCAAGCATTTCTTTTAATATATAAAATAATGTAATTATTAGACTAAAAAAAAAAAAAAAAATTATTTTTCCATTAAACTTTTTTAGTTGAATAATAAAAGGATTTAATAGTATTAAAATTAATCCAATCATAGATGATATAAAAAATTTTGGATAACGTAATAAATTATCCCAAAAAATCATTTGATACTCCTTAATACGTTTTATAATTAATATATATTATATACTAAAAGAAAAAATAAACTTAAATTTTATCTTATAAATCTTATCGATCAAAAATTTGTTTTTTAATACTTCTCTAACATAAATCTTAAAAATATACTAATATAATTATGACATTACTTATTCTTGGAGGAACTGGAACTTTAGGTCGACAAATTGTTAGAAAAGCATTAGAGAATGGGTTTCAAGTTCGTTGTATTGTTAGAAATAAAAGAACTGCAAACTTTTTAAAAGAATGGGGGGCCGAATTAGTTTATGGTGATTTAACTTTACCAGAAACTTTACCACCCGCTTTTCAAGGTGTTACAGCAATAATTGATGCATCAACAGCAAAAGTTGCAGATGATAATGATAGCAGTGATATAATAACTGTAGATTGGTATGGTAAATTAATTATAATAGAATTATCAAAATTAATAAATATAAAACGTTTTATCTTTTTATCGATTTTAAATTCAGAAAAATATCCTTATATTACTTTAATGAAAATGAAATATCGAGTAGAAAAACTTATAAAAAGCTCAGGTGTACCTTTTACAATTTTTAAATATGCTGGATTTTTTCAATCACTAATCAATCAATATGCATTACCGCTTCTTGAACAAAAACCTATTTTAATAACATCAAAATCACCAGCAATTCCTTATATCGACACTCAAGATGCTGCATATTTATGTATTAAAAGTTTATCTATTAGAGAAGCAAAAAATAAAATCTTTGCTACTGGAAGTTCTCAAGCTTGGAAATCAGAAGAAATTATTGAACTTTGTGAAAAGTTATCAGGTCAAAAAGCAAAAACTTTAATGCTTTCAATATTTATCTTTAAGATATTTAGACAAATCACAGGATTTTTTGAGTGGAGTCTTCAAATTAGTGAGCGACTAGCCTTTATAGAAGTAATAAACAATACACCAAATTTTAAATCTTCAATTCAATATACTTATAATATATTAAATATTAACCCTAGAGAAATTTTAGAATTAGATTTTTATTTCCAAGAATATTTTGAAATAATGCTTAAAACACTCGAAGAAATTAGAAAGACAAAGGATTCTATAATTTAAACTTATTAATATTAAAAAAAGTAAACTATGAACCACGCTTTTTTCATTGTAAAAGTAATTAAAAATCCAGTCCATTTAATGTCTAAAGAGTATGAAACTGTTGAAATAAAAGTAGAATTTCCAGTCTCGCGTCAAAAAAATTCAAAAAATGAAATAATACTTTTACTTTGGGGCGATCATCGAACTGACTTTTTAAAATATTATAAAGTGCAAGATTATTTACTAATTGAAGGTATTATTACATTAGCAAATGCAAGTAATAATAATCAAGTAAAAATTACTGTTAAAAGACTCTATCCATTTCTATTACTTTAATTAGTAATTTAATAGAAATGGATAAAAAAAATTTATAGTAACTTAATCTTAATAAGTAGTTATAATAATATTTTATGTTATAATATATCTATCTAGCTATATTTTTTATCCAGTCATAACCTTTTTCTTCCAATAAATTTGCTATATTACTATCGCCAGTTTTAATTATTTGTCCATCGTCCATAACATGAATAAAATCAGGTTTTATATATTCTAATAAACGCTTATAATGTGTTATGAGAATTATACTTTTATTCTCTGTCTTTATTATGGTATTAATTGTTTCAGAAATTGATTTTAACGCATCTATATCCAGTCCTGAATCTGTTTCATCTAAAATACCTAATTGTGAATCTAATAAAGCAAATTGTAAAATTTCATTACGTTTTTTTTCACCTCCTGAAAACCCTTCATTAACATTTCTAGAGATAAAGCTTTCATCTAATTTAACCATTTTTAATTTTTTTCTCAACAACTCATAGAAAAATAAAGGATTAACTTTTGGTAAATTCATTGATAATCGTTTTGCATTATAAATTGCTTCGAGAAACTCTTGATTATCAAGACCTGCAATTTCGACAGGATATTGGAAAGCTAAAAATAAACCTAAATGAGATCGTAAATCCGGATCTAAATCAGAAATATTTTTTCCTTGAAATAATATTTCTCCTTTTATAATATTATAAGATGGATGACCCGCAATTACTTTAGAAAGAGTACTTTTTCCAGAACCATTTATTCCCATTATAGCATGTACTTCCCCTTCATAAATTGATAAATTTACTCCTTTCAAAATTTTATTATTATTAATATTTGCATGTAGATTTCTAATCTCTAATAACGGTACTTTAATATTTTTAATCATCCTACACTTCCCTCTAATTTTATTCTTAATAAATGCTCAACCTCAGATGCAAATTCAATTGGTAATTTATTAAAAACAACTTTACAAAAGCCTGTAAGTATTAAGGTAATGGCATCTTCAGTATTAATACCTCTTTGTAATAGGTAAAATAGCTGTTCTTCACCAACTTTTGAGGTAGAAGCCTCATGCTCTATTTTTGAAGTAGAGTTTTGTACTTGTATATAAGGAAAAGTATTTGCTTGTGCATCAACTCCGAATAAAAGTGAATCACATTGAGAAAAATTTCTACTATTCAAAGCTTTTGCACCAATTTTCACTAATCCACGATAACTATTTTTTGAATAACCTCCTGAAACACCTTTAGAAATAATTTGACTTGTTGTATTTGAACCTATATGAATCATTTTAGTTCCCGTATCAGCTTGTTGTCTATTAGTTGTTAAGGCTACGGAATAGAATTCTCCTTTAGAGTAATCGCCAATTAGCACACAACTTGGATATTTCCAAGTAATCGAAGAACCGGTTTCTACTTGTGTCCAAGATATTTGTGAATTTTCTCCTATGGCTAAGCCACGTTTTGTTACAAAATTAAAAATTCCTCCTTTACCATTTATGTCACCAGCATACCAATTTTGAACTGTTGAATACTTTATTTCTGCATTTTTTAAAGCTATTAACTCTACAATAGCTGCATGAAGTTGATTATTATCATATTGTGGAGCGGTACAACCTTCAAGGTAGCTTACATAACTACCTTCTTCTGCAATAATTAAAGTACGTTCAAATTGACCAGCTTCTTTATTATTGATACGAAAATATGTTGATAATTCTAACGGGCATCGTAAATTTTTTGGAATATAACAAAATGAACCATCTGTAAATACAGCTGAGTTTAAAGCTGCAAAAAAATTATCACCAACAGGAATAACTGTTCCTAAAAAATGTTTAACTAAATGAGGATAAGTTTTAATGGCTTCTGATATAGGGCAAAAAATAACTCCATATTTTTCTAATTCTTGTTTAAATGTTGTTACAATTGAAACACTATCAAAAACAGCATCAACAGCTACATTTGCTAAACGTTTTTGTTCGTTAAGAGAAATTCCTAGTTTATCAAATGTCTTTTTTATTTCTGGATCAACTTCATTTAAGTTAGATAAAGTTTTTTTTTTCTTTGGAGCAGAGTAATAGATAATTTTTTGATAATCTATATCTGAAAACTCTAATTTTGCCCACGTAGGACTCTTCATTTTTCGCCACTTTTTTAATGCCCCTATTCGAAATTGGAACATATAATCAGGCTCATTATTTTTTCTTATAATATTTCTTATTATCTTTTCATTTAATCCAGGAGGAAGTGTCTCAGTCTCAATATCAGTAAAAAATCCATATTTATAAGGTTGGTTTACAAACTGTTTTAAAGTAGCATTTTTTTCATTCATAATAATATTTTTCAACTTATAACTTTAGATAACTTTAGAGATGGTGAAGGTAAAATAGATAAAAAAATTAATTTAATCGAAAAAAACTAATTATTTCCTTAATTTTTAAATACGCTTTTTAATACTACAAAACGTCAAAAAGCTTAAATTTATTTTAAGAAAAATAGAGTTAATATTTAAAGAAATAGGTATAACAGTTCTTTAAATATCAACTCTATTTTTCTTTATTTTCTACGAAACTTATTAGAATTTAGTTTCAACAAACCGTTGAAAAATAAATCTATTATTCTTATTATTCGTTGTAATAACTTTTGACCTAACAAATCCTAAATCAAGAGCTTGATAAATAGTTTCAGAATAACCGTAATTTAATTCTAACTTTTTTAAAAATACAGTAATAATTTCTTTTTGAGTCCAAGATTGTGAGTCTGTAATTATATCATAATCTAATTTTTTAGATTTAAAAGCTACGTAATTCCTATTAACCTTTTGATATATAGTAGATTTTAAATTTTCAGAATAAATTATTGGAACTTCAATATTTTGATTTTGTTGACACTTATTTTCTATATAAGGATAACCAAGTTTATTTATCACTTTTTTTAAAATATTAGAATTAGTATATTTTGTTTTAATAGAAGTATAATGAGACATATTTATATATATATTTTTTTTTCTAATATCGATAAATTTATAAACTAAAAGATTTAATACAAATTTACATACTATAATAATACTAAATCTTTGAAATAACGTCAAGAATACAATTATTTTTTATTAAATTAAATAATTGCTTAATTAATTAAAAACTATAATATATAGATATATAAATTTTTTGAGAGTGAGCTCAGCAGGAATTGAACCTACATTAGGAACTTAGAAGGTTCCGGTCTTTATCCATTAGACGATGAGCCCATTTTAATGGGCAAATAAGGAATGGGCAGTACTGGATTCGAACCAGTGACCCTCTGCTTGTAAGGCAGACGCTCTACCACTGAGCCAACCGCCCTTTACCTTATTTGCCTAATATTAATTATAACATATGATTAGTTTCTATTTAATCGAATTTAATTTAAAAAAGATAAATAGAAATTATCTTTTTTAAAAAGAAGTTGACAAACATATAAATAAGAATTATATTGCACTAGTTAAACAAAAGAAAAAATTTAATTAGGAGTTTTATGAAAGCAGTAATACAATTTATTAAAGGAATTGAAGAAACTACTATTCCGATTATTAATATAACGCGTTCACCTGATGGTACTACTGGTACTGCAACGTTTATTTTTGAAGATGCTAGTTTATTTTATACAGGTATTAATTCACAAAATGAAATAACGGGAATGTTTCTTATTGATAAAGAAGGGACACTTAGTACGAGAGATATTAATGCAAAATTTATTCAGGGTAAACCAAAAACTCTTCAAGCTGTTTATATTATGAAAAATGCTGAAGCTTGGGATCGTTTTATGAGATTTATGGAACGATATTCGGATCAAAATAATTTAACATTTATTAAAGCTGAAATAAATTCTTAATTCTAATATGATTTTTATTTAGAAAGATTAATTTTACTTTCAATTAATAAAAGGGTAGCTTACAACAATGATTATTGCAACATCAAAATTTAATTTTAATAAATTTGGTTTATTATTATCAAAACATAGTTATCAGGTAAAAAAAAATGATATTTTGGCTGGTATTTTAATAGGATTAGAACCAGAGTATGCTTTGATTGATCTCGGACTAGAACGAATATGTTTTTTACCATTGAAAGAATTATCTCTTTGCGATATAACTAATGCTCAAGAATTATTAAATATTAATTTTATCGCAGAATTTTTTATTCTTGATATTAAAGAAAATCAACGAATAATTGTTTCGTTGAAACGAGTAGAATCAATTTATCTATGGAATCGGTTAAGACAATTAGATTTTACAAATATGATTATTTATGCAAAAATTGTAAAATATTTGAAAAAAGGAAGATTAGCAATATTTAATGGTTTATATTTTTTTGTACTAAATTCAAATATTCCAAAATACTATCGTAGGACAAATAATCAAAATCTTTTTATACCTTTTAAATTTCTTGAAATTAAGGATTCTTTTCATATTGCTCATATAAGTTCAACATCAGCAGTTTTTAGTAAAGTTAATAAAAATTTAATTCTTGAAACTATATATTCAGGAAACATTGTTTCAATTAAAGATTTTGGTATTTTTATTAATATCTTAGGAATTAAATGTTTAGTCCATATTTCTGAAATTTGTCAAAACCCAACTATAGACCTTACTTCTTTTTATAAACGAGGAGATCAAATATTCTTAAAAATTATTTCTAAGGATATAGAACGTGGTAAAATTTCAATAACTTTAGAAACTTAACCTCCACCAACAATTGTAATAATTTCTATTTTATCACTTTGTTTTATATATTTTGATTTTATTCTAAAATAATTTGTAATTTTTCCATTATGTTCTAGAATAATCAATTCTTTTTTATAATTAAAAAATTGCAGAAGATCATATATTTGAAAGGGTTGGATACTAAATATTTTATATTTATACCCATTTAAATGAATTGAAATAAAAAAAGTTTTCTTTCTCATGTAATTGCGTTAATTTTTAATTATTTTAGATATAAAGTATATTATGTATTTATAAGGTGGGTGTGGCCAAGTGGTTAAGGCAGTGGGTTGTGGTTCCGCCATTCGCGGGTTCAAGTCCCGTCATTCACCTTAAATAGATATATTAGTTTTTGTTATAATTATTATATATTTTAATAGTTAAAGGCTGGTGTAGCTCAATTGGTAGAGCAACTGATTTGTAATCAGTAGGTTGAAGGTTCAAGTCCTTTTACCAGCTATTTTATAAATATGAAAGAAAAGATTTATTAAATTACCTTTCAGTAAAAAATAATATTGGATTAAAAACATAAATTATTATAATCTAATAATTTTGATATAAATCTATTCTACTATCTAATAAAATATCAGGATTAAAAAAGTGAAGCTAGATTTTGTATTTGTGATCATTCTTTTATAATATGATAGATTAATTATTTATTTTCCACTAGAGCTCTAGTGGAAAATAAATAATTAATCTATCATATTATAAAAGAATGATCACAAATACAAAATCTAGCTTCACTTTTTTAATCCTGATATTTTAAAAAAGTTAACTGATCAATATTTTTTTGCTAAATTAATCAATTGGACGCATTGAAAGGACAGCTTCTGTTTGTCGATTTATACCTTTCTCAAAACCTGCTGCTGCTGCTCTAGCACGACCAGAATGCCACCAATGACCCACTAATAAAAAGAACCCTAAAAAGAAATGAGAAGTTGTTAACCAAGAACGAGGAGAGACATAATTAACAGAATTTATTTCAGTAGCAACACCACCAACAGAATTTAATGATCCTAAAGGAGCATGAGTCATATATTCTGCTGCTCGACGTTCTTGCCATGGCTGAATATCATTTCTAATTTTATTAATATCTAAACCATTAGGACCACGTAAAGGTTCTACCCATGGAGCACGTAAATCCCAGAAACGCATTGTTTCTCCACCAAATATAATTTCTCCACTTGGTGATCTCATTAAGTATTTTCCTAAACCTGTAGGTCCTTGTGCTGATGCAACATTAGCACCTAATCTTTGATCTCTTACTAAAAAAGTGAAAGCTTGTGCTTGCGAAGCTTCTGGACCAGTAGGGCCAAAGAATTCACTAGGGTAAGCTGTATTATTATACCAAACAAAAAGAGAAGCAGTAAGACCCATAAGAGATAATGCTGCTAAACTATAAGATAAATAAGCTTCACCTGACCAAACAAAAGCTCTACGTGCCCAAGCAAATGGTTTAGTTACAATATGGAATACACCACCAATTAAACAAAGTGCACCTACCCATATATGACCACCTACAAGATCTTCCATGTTATCAATTGAAGCTATCCAACCATCGCCACCAAATGGTGATTTAAATACATAGCCAAAAATAATAAATGGATTTATAGTTGGGTTATCAATAAATCTAACGTCTCCACCACCAGGAGCCCAAGTATCATATAATCCGTAACTAAATAAATTCCCTGGCATAGCTCGGAAAGCAAATAGTAAGGAACCTAAACCAAGGAAAATTAGATGAATACCTAAAATCGATGTCATTTTATTTTTATCACGCCAGTCATAACCAAAAAATGGAAATGATTCTTCTAGTGTATCTGGACCAATTAAAGAATGGTAGATTCCACCAAAACCCAGTACTGCAGAAGAGACTAAATGTACAACTCCTACAACAAAATATGGATAAGTATTTATAATTTCTCCACCTGGTCCTACACCCCATCCTAATGTAGCTAAATGAGGGATTAAAATAAAACCTTGTTCATATAAAGGTTTCTCAGGTATAAAATGAGAAACTTCAAACAAGGTCATAGCACCTGTCCAAAAAACCATTATACCTGCGTGGGCTACGTGGGCACCTAATAATTTACCTGATACATTAATAAGACGAGCATTACCAGACCACCAAGCAAAACCTGTAGATTCAATATCTCTACCTGCTACAATATTAAAGGGCGTTTCCACGTGGTAAAACCTCCTCAGGGAATACAAAGTTTTCATGTGGCTGATCTTGTGCAGCCATCCAAGCACGAATACCTTCGTTTAATAAGATATTTTTAGTATAGAATGTTTCAAATTCTGGATCTTCGGCAGCACGAAGCTCTTGTGATACAAAGTCATAAGCTCTTAAATTAAGAGCAAGACCTACAATACCAACAGCGCTTGTCCATAATCCCGTTACTGGTACAAATAACATAAAGAAATGTAACCAACGTTTATTTGAAAAAGCTACACCAAAAATTTGTGACCAAAAACGATTTGCTGTTACCATAGAATATGTTTCTTCAGATTGTGTTGGTGTAAAAGCACGGAATGTATTTGCAGCATCACCATCTTCAAACAAAGTATTTTCTACAGTAGCACCATGAATAGCACATAATAATGCTCCACCCAAGATACCTGCAACACCCATCATATGGAATGGATTAAGAGTCCAGTTATGGAATCCTTGTAAAAATAATAAGAAACGGAATATTCCTGCTACTCCAAAACTTGGAGCAAAAAACCAACTTGCTTGACCTAATGGATATAATAAGAAAACAGAAACAAAAATTGAAATTGGTCCTGAAAAAGCAATAGCGTTATATGGACGAATACCTACTAAACGAGCAATTTCAAATTGTCGTAAACAAAAACCAATTAAAGCAAATGCTCCATGTAAAGCTACAAAAGCCCATAATCCACCAATTTGACACCATTGTGTAAAGTTACCTTTAGCTTCAGGCCCCCATAATAGTAAAAGGGAATGTCCCATACTATTTGCTGGTGTTGAAACTGCTGCTGTTAAAAAATTACAGCCTTCTAAATATGAAGTCCCTAATCCGTGAGTATACCATGAAGTAACAAAAGTTGTTCCAGTAAACCAACCACCTAGTGCTAGATAAGCGCAAGGAAATAACAGTAACCCTGACCAACCAACAAAAACAAAACGATCTCGTTTTAACCAATCATCTACAAGGTCAAATAATCCACCACGTTCTGGTTGTCCAATTGCAATACTCATAAGTAAATTATTAAGTATGAACTGCAAGGAATAATAAAGTATATAAGAAAAATAGTTTACTTATATCAAACTTATCTAAGCAGCTAATCTATATAAGAAATTAGAAAACCTTTGTAATAGTTAATAACATAATGTTTGTTTTTAAACCAACTAAGCACAAAATTATTATTTTTATAACTTCCCAAAATTTATCTATTAAAAATCTCCCCAGGTAGGACTTGAACCTACGACCAATCGGTTAACAGCCGATTGCTCTACCACTGAGCTACTGAGGAATTTTTCATTATAAATATAAATTATTATATCTTTATTTTAGTTTATTTTCTTTTTCTAATCTATTTAGCTAATTTTCTATAGTGATAAATTAACTTAAAATATAAAATATGATTTTTGAATAAATAATAAAATAATTTTGAAGATAAATTATAAACAATATATTTATATTATGTGTCAATCCTAATTTAATTATACTTACTCAAGGAAAGTCTTTTTTAAAGTTATTAAAGATTAATATATCTATATAATAATTAATTTAAATTAATTATAGAAGCATATTAATTTTTTTAAATATCTAGTATATTTTGAATCTTAAAGATTTAAGTTTATTAATCTCTGTTAGATAGACATATTTATTAGAATTATTTTCAAATATACTAAATGATACTAATTATAACAAGTATAATATTTTCTAATAAAATTTGACTTTTTTTTTTAATCATTCTATAAAATATAGTTATTAATATAGAAAAATTAATTTTAGTAAAAAAAAAATGACAAAAAAAACAATTAAAGTAATTCTAACAAAAAGTATCAATAATTTAGGAGAATATGGAACTCTCATTAAAGCTAAACCTGGATACATTAGAAATTATTTAATTCCTAGAAAATTGGCTAAAATAGCAACCCATAATGTAATTCAACAATTTGAATTACAACAGAAAGCTATAGATATCAAGAAGAAACAATTCCTTAAGGAATGTTACGATAATAAGGAATTATTAGAAAATTTAGGAAAATTAACAATCTATAAAAAAATTAAAGAAGACGGAATATTTTTTGGAAAAGTTACAAAAAAACAAATATTAGATTTATTAAATGAGAAAGTTAAGTTGACAATAGAAATAAATAAAACACAATTGGAATTTCCTGAGATGAAACAATTAGGAAACTATATTATTAAAATTTTATTAACAAATAACATTATTGTTGAAATAAATATAGATATTTTAGCAGAATAAAATATTGTCTTAATGAATAATTTTAATGAGTAACTTAGAATTATCTAAATTAAAAATAATACTTCCATATAATCTTTTAGCAGAAAAGTTAGTTTTAAGTAGTATTTTAACAATTCCTGAAGCAATTTTGTTGGTTAGTGAAAAATTACCTATCGAAGCTTTTTATTTAGAAACTCACCAAATTATTTATAAAGCTCTATTAATACTTTACGCCGAAGGAAAAACAATTGACTATATCAATTTAATTACATGGATTCAAGATCATGGTTTTTTATCAAAAATTGGAGGTTCACATATTCTTCTAGAACTTTTAAATCAAATAAATAATGTAAGTAACTTAGATGAATACATTGGGTTAATTTATGAGAAACATTTACGACGTTCATTAATTAAACTTGGAGAAGAAATAATTGAATCTGGATATTTAACTGATATACCTTTAGAAACAATTTTTACAAAAATTGAGCAAAGTTTTTTTAACTTATCAGACAATAAATCAACAAAACACCTAATTAGTGTTGATCAAGGTTTGCAACAAATTATAAGAGAAATCGAACAAGGATTAAAAATTCCTCAAACCCCTGGATTAAAAACAACTTTTATACAACTTGATATACTAACTCAAGGATTTCAAAATTCGGATCTTATTATTATTGCTGGACGACCTTCAATGGGAAAAACTGCTTTTGCTTTTAACTTAGCAAAAAATATAGCGCAGTATCATAATACAGGAGTAGTCTTTTTTAGTCTAGAAATGACAAGACAACAACTATTATATAGGCTATTAGCTTCTGAAGTAGAAATAACGAGTACTAGGTTAAGAACATCCAGGATTAAAGAAAAAGAATGGTTTCAAATACATAAAATCGTTAGTAAATTATCAAATTTAAGACTTTTTATTGATGATACACCAGAATTATCCGTTAATGATATTAAATTAAAAATAAAAGGCATTAACCTCGAGCCAACAAAAAAAATAAGTTTAATAGTTATAGATTATTTACAACTTTTAGAAGGAAGAGATCAAAACACAAATAGAGTCCAAGAACTATCAAAAATTACTCGAGCCTTAAAAAAATTAGCTCGTGATTTAAATATACCTATTATTGTTTTATCTCAATTGAGTAGGAACGTCGAAAGTAGAATAAATAAAAGACCAATTTTAGCTGATTTACGAGAGAGTGGATGTATTAACTTTTTTTTTGAAGATAAATTTGTCAATTTTAATAAGCTATTAGAAAATAGAATTTTATATTGTTGGACTGGTAGTTTTGTTTCTAAACAAAAAATTTTTAATATTAAATTTACTGGACAAAAACCTGTTTACAAATTAAAAACTAATTTTGGTTGGTCTCTATTTATCACTAGTAATCATAAAATTTTAACGCAAAAAGGTTGGAAAAAACTAAATAACATAACATTAAATAATTTAATTAGTACAAAATTATTATTATCTATTAAATTTTTAACTTATTATAGTGAAGCTTTTATAACATGGGATAAAGTAATTAAAATAACATACAAAAAATTAGCGCCTGTTTATGATTTACAAATTTCAAAGTATTCAAATTATTTTGTAAATCGAGTAATTGTTCATAATTCAATTGAGCAAGATGCTGATGTTGTTATTATGTTATACCGTGACGATTATTACAACAAAGAAAATCCAAAACAAAATATAATCGAACTTATTATAGCAAAGCATAGAAATGGACCAATTGGTTCAACTAAATTAATTTTTGATCCAAAATTTCTTCGGTTTTTCAATACTTAGACTTTTAATAATATATATTTTTCAAAAAATTAACTACTAAAAAGTGTTTATAATTTATTAATTTGACATAAGAATAAGCTTTAAATTATTATATTTTCTAAAAAGTCCTATTTTAACTATTGTTAGAAGCGTCTTTAGTTCAGTTGGTAGAACATAGGTCTCCAAAACCTAGTGTCGAGGGTTCAAGTCCTTCAAGACGCGTCCTATTATAAAATAGAAATTAAAAGACTAGATTTATATAAATTTAGACTAAAAAATAGAAATCTTATTTTAAGTTAAAAATTTTAAAAGAAATGAGTTCAAAAAATATTGATATAGGTATATCAATATTTTATAATATAAACATATATATAGATGGCAAAGAAAATTACTAGTATAATAAAATTAGCTTTATCAGCAGGTAAAGCGGTTCCAGCACCTCCTGTTGGACCAGCTCTTAGTCAGCATGGTGTTAATATAGCAGCTTTTTGTAAAGAATATAATGCAAGAACAGCTGACCAAAGTGGTTTAATCATTCCAGTAGAAATATCTGTTTACGAAGATCGATCTTATACTTTTATATTGAAAACTCCTCCAGCTTCAGTACTATTAATTAAAGCTATTAATATAAAAAAAGGTGCTTCTGAACCAAATAAGCAAATTGTTGGATCAATAAAAAAAAGTGAAATTGAAAAAATAGCTGAGATTAAATTACCAGATTTAAATACAAAAAATCTAGATCGCGCATTTAAAATTATTGCAGGGACTGCAAAAAATATGGGAATTACAATAACTGATTAATAATTCAAAATTACGATAATGGGTTTAAAAAGAAATGAAAAAGTTAACTAAGAGAACAAAATCTAATAAGCAAAAAATAGAAAAACGATTATATAATCAAAATGAAGCTATAGCTCTTATAAAAGAAACTGCAAATGCTCAATTCATAGAGTCTATCGAAGTACATATTTCATTATCAATTGATCCTAAATACAGTGATCAACAATTACGAAGTACTTTAATTTTACCGAAAGGAACAGGTAAGACAAAGCGGATCGCACTATTAGTAGCTCCAGAAGCTCTAACATCTAAATATTTAGAGTTAGTTGATATAGTTGGTTCTGATGATTTAATAGAAGCAATAACTAAAGGTGAACTTTATTTTGATATCTTAATTGCTACACCTGATATGATGCCTAAATTAGCAAAATTAGGTAGAATTTTAGGTCCAAAAGGATTAATGCCATCACCAAAAGCTGGTACGGTAACAACAGATATAGACTCGACATTGGAAGAGTTTAAAAAAGGTAAATTAGAATATAGAGCTGATAAAACAGGTATTGTTCACTTGTCAATTGGAAAAAGTAATTTCACTGACTCAGATTTATTGGAGAATTTAATGACTGTTTATCATTCAATTGAAAATAATAAGCCTACAGGCGTAAAAGGTCGTTATTTTAAAACTTTTTATATTTCTAGTACGATGGGACCTTCAATTCAATTAGATATTTCAACCTTTTAACTTTTAAGGTTAAAAATAACTCTTTTTTATTTAAAATTTAAAAATAAAATATCAAATTATGACTGAAAGAATTTCAACTTTAATTGAGGAATTAAAAACATTAACTTTATTAGAAGCTACTGAATTAGTTAAATCTATAGAAGAAACATTTAATGTGGATGCATCTACTGGAGGGGCAAGTGGAGTTATGATGATGAATGCAGGAGCATTATCACCTGAAGATAATAATACAGTAGAAGAAAAAACAGAATTTGATATTAGTTTAGAGGAAGTACCTAAAGATAAAAAAATTGCTATTTTAAAAGTAGTTAGGTCAGTAACTGAGTTAGGATTAAAAGAAGCTAAAGAGGTAGTTGAAAATACTCCAAAAGTTATTAAAGAAGGGTTACCCAAAGTTGCTGCAGAAGAAGCTAAGAAATTACTTGAAGACGCTGGTGCTGTTGTAATCCTTAAATAAGTTGAATTTTATTGTTAACATAAAAAAATTTATTATTTTTTATAATAAATTTTTCTATATTTCAACATTAAAATTATTAAAAGAAATATACTTTTAAAGCTCTAAAAAAGTTCCTCTTCGACATGAGATGCGATTTCACAATCTTTTCTAGGATAAGCCACACAAGTTAGTATAAAACCTTCTTGTAGGTTCTCATCTTCTAAAAAAGATTGTTCTGATTGATCTACCTTTCCTTTTACTAGTTTTCCTGCACAAGTCGAACATGCTCCAGCACGACAAGAATACGGTAGAGCTAACTTTGCCTCTTCTGCTGCATCTAAAATGTAGCAATCATCATCACAATCATAAGTGCTATCAATCTTTTCTTTTGGACATACAACATGTATTTTAAATGTAGGCATAAAATTAATTTTGATATTAAAACGAGATAAATATTACAAATAAAATTTATTTCAAATCGAAATAATAACGTAACATTATATTAGTCTGGGTTATTTAATTTGTCAAATTTCTTATATTTATATATATTTTATAAAAACTCTATAGTAAGAAAGTCAAAAATATGTTCATTGAATAGGAGCTTATAATAAATGGCATTACCATGGTACCGTGTTCATACAGTAGTTCTTAATGATCCAGGTAGATTAATCGCAGTTCATATAATGCATACAGGGTTAGTTGCAGGGTGGGCAGGTTCGATGGCATTATATGAATTATCTGTTTTTGATTTTTCAGATCCAATTTTAAATCCAATGTGGCGTCAAGGTATGTTTGTTATGCCTTTTATGACTAGATTAGGGGTTTCCGACTCGTGGACAGGTTGGGATATAGCCGGAGAGAAAACTGAACCTATTGCTAGTTTATGGTGTTATGAAGGGGTTGCATATACGCATATAATATTATCTGGTCTTTGTTTTTTAGCTGCAGTTTGGCACTGGGTATACTGGGATCTTGAATTATTCCGTGATCCAAGAACTGGTGAGCCTTCATTAGATTTACCCAAAATTTTTGGTATTCATTTATTCTTATCTGGTTTACTATGTTTTGGTTTTGGTGCATTTCATGTGACTGGATTTTTTGGACCAGGTATTTGGGTTTCTGATGCTTATGGTTTAACTGGACAAGTTCAACCTGTTGCACCATCATGGGGTCCAAATGGTTTTAATCCTTTTAATCCAGGTGGAATTGCTGCACATCATATAGCAGCAGGAAGTTTTGGAGTTTTAGCTGGGGGATTTCATTTAACACTAAGACCTCCACAACGATTATATCGTGCATTAAGAATGGGGAATATTGAAACAGTTTTATCTAGTAGTATCGCCGCTGTATTTTTTGCGGCCTTTATTACTTCAGGTACTATGTGGTATGGTTCTGCAACAACTCCTATTGAGTTATTTGGACCAACAAGATATCAATGGGATAGTGGATATTTTCAACAAGAAATTGAACGTCGAGTTGAAATATCTTTAAATGACGGCTTATCAGAAACTGAAGCATGGTCAAGTCTTCCAGATAAATTAGCATTTTATGATTATATCGGTAATAACCCAGCAAAAGGTGGTTTATTCAGATCAGGTCCTATGAATAAAGGTGATGGAATTGCTGAAGCTTGGTTAGGTCATCCAATCTTTAGAGATCGTGAGGGTCGAGAATTAACTGTACGTCGTATGCCTGCTTTCTTTGAAACATTTCCTGTTATCTTAATTGATAAAGACGGTATTATTCGTGCAGATATACCATTTAGACGTGCAGAATCAAAATATAGTATTGAACAAGTTGGTGTAAATGTCAGTTTTTATGGTGGTAAACTAAACGGTCAATCATTCAAAGATGCACCGACTGTGAAAAAATTTGCTCGTAAAGCTCAACTTGGTGAAGTTTTCGAGTTTGATAGAACAAGTTTAGAATCTGATGGTGTATTTAGAAGTAGTCCACGTGGTTGGTATACATTTGGACATTTGAATTTAGCATTATTCTTCTTCTTAGGTCATTTATGGCATGGTTCACGTACTATTTTCCGTGATGTATTTACGGGTATTGGATCAGAAGTAACTGAACAAGTTGAATTTGGTGCATTCCAAAAACTAGGTGATGAAACAACTCGTAGACAAGGTGTAGTTTAATTTATTTTTTAATTAAAAGGAAAAATATGGGTATTGATTTTTCACAGCTTTCACAACCAGCTTTAGTATATTCAACTTTATTAATAGGAACATTAATGGTTCTTTTTTTTGCTGTTTTCTTCCGAGACCCCCCTAAAATTATAAAAGAATAAAATAACTTAGATTTATATTTACTATTAAATATAAATCTAGGTTATTTTCCAACAACAAGTCAAGTATTGAAAATATAATTAATCCTCGTGTTCTTCAAAAGGATCTCTTAATCCAGATCGAAACGATCTATAAGTTGAGTAAGTAGTGATTGTTATTAAAAAAGTACAAACAAAAATTAATAAAATTACAGATGTTTCCATAGTTTTACTTTCTTTTCAAATTATTATATTAACAAAACTTTTTATTAATTAAATTAACTTTAAATAAATTATGGCTTTTAAAACAAAATTAGGTGATATTTTAAGACCATTAAATTCTGAATATGGTAAAGTAGCACCAGGTTGGGCTACAACATTAATCATGGGTATAGCAATGTTATTATTTTTAGTTTTTTTATTAATTATCTTACAAATTTATAACTCATCGTTAATTTTAAATGATGTAGATGTTGATTGGCAAAGTTTAGGCAATTAAAATTAAATTGACTAAATAATAATTAGTTTTAAATAAAACTAATTATTATTTAAGAATGTTTTTAAGATAAAGGCTTTAATTTAGTTTGTTTAGGTAAACCAGTATAATTACTTACAAATTGTTCAAATTCTTTCCCATCAATTGTCTCAATTTGAGTTAATAATGTTGCTAATTGATCTAATAATAAACGATTTCTTTCTAATATATTACAAGCTTTTTCAAATCCATCTTCTACAATTTCAATAATTTGCATATCCACTTGATCTGCTACATCAAGAAAACAGTCTGGTTTCATTTGCAAACGTCGTCCAAAAAATATTGTAGGTTTTGGTAATTCCATAGCCATAGGCGTTAAACTTGACATACCAAATCTTGTAACCATTTGTCTTGCTAAAGAATTTACTTTAAAAAAGTCATTACTTGCTCCACTAGTAATTTCCATTTTTCCAAAAATAACTTTTTCAGCTGCTCGACCTCCAAGTGTTCCTATTAATCTTGATGACAATTGACCACGTGTCAGAAGAGGTTGCTCATCTGGTGTAAACCAAGTTAATCCTTGCGCACGTCCTCTGGGAATTAATGTTACTTTTTGAACATCATCATGATTTTTGAGTAATGTACCTGCTAAAGCATGACCAACTTCATGATAAGCTACTAATCTTTTGTTTCTTGAATCATTTAATAAAACTCCTTCTAATCCAGCAATAATTCTTTCAATTGCTGTATATATTTGTTTAATGGTTATCGTTTCTAAATTAGCTCGAGCCGTTAAAATTGCTGCTTCATTAAGTATATTAGCTAGATCAGCACCAGAAAATCCAGCAGTACGTTGTGCAATAAATTTCAGGGAAGTTTTTGAATCTATTTTTTTATCTCGACTATGAACTTTTAAAATTTCTATACGTCCATAAATATCTGGTAAATATACAGTAATTTGACGATCAAAACGTCCTGGACGTAGCAATGCAGAATCTAAAACGTCAGCTCTATTTGTTGCTGCAATAACAATAATTCCACTTGTAGGTTTAAATCCATCCATTTCAGTTAGGATTTGATTTAATGTTTGCTCACGTTCATCATTAGTACCTCCTACTCCTGTTCCTCTTTGTCTACCAATCGCATCAATCTCATCAATAAATAAAATACAAGGAGAATTACGTTCGGCTGTTTCAAATAAATCACGAACCCGAGAAGCACCTATACCAACAAACATTTCAACAAATTCTGAACCAGAAATACTAATAAATGGTACACCTGCTTCTCCAGCAATTGCTTTTGCTAATAAAGTTTTTCCTGTTCCAGGAGGACCTACAATTATAACTCCTTTAGGTGGATTAGCTCCAACAGCTGTAAATAATTGAGGCATTTTTAGAAAAGAAACAAATTCTTCAAATTCTTGTTTAGCTTCATCAATACCAGCAACATCGTTAAATGAAACACCCGTATTTGCATCTAATTGAATTTTTGCTCTTGCTTTTCCTAAATTACCAAAGAAATCATAATTACTACCTTCAGAAAAAAATAATTGAAAAACAACAAATAATAAAACTGGAATTAAAAGAACACTTAAAATTGACCAAGCTGAATTAAAAGATACAGCTGGATGAGCTGTAAAATCAATTAGATATTCTCTTAATTTTAAGATTAATGAAGAATTTCGAATAGGTACTTTTACACTAATATGTTGTAATTTAGAACTAACTGAATCAACAAGATCAAAAACAACAATTTCACCATTTTCATATAAATCTACTTTTTTTATATCTCCATTTTCTAAATAAGTTAAAAATTTCTCAAAACTAATAATATTATTAGGATGACTATCTTTAAAGTTAATAAAATTATTAATTAAATCTAACACATTTTCCCATTTAAAATAAATAAAACCAGAAATAAACGCCAACCCAATTAAACCTATATAAAAAATTTTGGGGGTTTCATTCTTCATAAATAATTATCCTTAGTGTATTAATATTATTATTAACATATAATGTATTAAAAAACAAACTTCTGAGAGTTTTCTGTAAACTTTTAAATAACCCAAATATATTATATTTTAATAACTATTATTTAATAGAAAAAAAAATTCAAATATGATAAAAAAGGGAGCAAAAGTACGTATTCTAAGAAAAGAATCTTATTGGTACAATAATGTTGGTACTGTTGCCATAATAGAACCAGATACTTCAAGTTATCCCGTTTTAGTAAGGTTTATAAAAGTTAACTATAGTGGTACAAATACAGCAAATTTTAAATTAGAAGAATTAGTATCAGTAGAATAGTTTTGTTTCTGTTTTAATATAAAATTAAAACAGAAACAAAACTATCATTTATAGCTGAATAGTTTTGTAGAAACACCTGGAGAAAGCTCCAATAATAGTAGAGTGTTGATTAGTTCTTCTGAATTAGATTGAATATCAATAATTTTTTTATAACGACGAATTTCAAATTGTTCACGAGAATCTTTATTCACATGTGGTGATCGTAAGACACAATAAGATCTTTTTTTGGTCGGAAAAGATATAGGACCCGATATATTGGTTATTAATTTTTCACTATTCAATACATCAATTATAATATTACAAGAATCATGTAACGTAAGATGATTAAAAGACTCTAAAATAATTCGTATTTTTTCTATTGACATGAAAATAATATTTAATTAAGAATTTTTGAAACAACGCCCGCACCAATAGTTCTTCCACCTTCACGAATAGCAAATCTCATTCCTTCTTCTATCGCAATTAAAGAAATTAAACCGGCTGTCATTTTCACACGATCACCAGGCATAACCATTACTGATTTTGAACCACTGTCATCCGTAAAACGTAAAATCTCACCTGTGACATCTGTAGTTCGAACATAAAATTGAGGTCTATAACCTACAAAAAATGGTGTATGACGTCCACCTTCTTCTTTTGTTAAAACATAAACCTCAGATTCAAATGTATTATGTGGTGTTATTGTACCAGGTTTAGATAAAACCATCCCACGTTCTATTTCTGTTTTCTGTAATCCACGTAATAAAATTCCAACATTATCACCAGCAACACCTTCATCCAAAGTTTTTTGGAACATCTCAACACCCGTCACTGTTGTTGATTTTGTATCACCTAAACCCACTAGTTCTACTGTTTCACCTACTTTGACAATTCCACGATCAATTTTACCAGTTGCTACAGTACCACGACCTGTAATTGAAAAAACATCTTCAATTGCCATTAAAAATGTTTTATCTGTATCTCGAATTGGGGTTGGTATATAATTATCAACTTCTTCCATTAAATTATAAATTTTATCAACCCACTTATTATCTCCTTTCTTTATAGTAGGTTCAGCATTAATGGCTTCTAGAGCTTGTAGCGCAGAACCTGCGATGATTGGAGTATCATCTCCGGGGAATTCATAATTAGATAATAATTCTCTAACTTCTAATTCTACTAATTCTATTAGTTCAAGATCATCTACTTGATCTTCTTTATTTAAAAAAACTACAATATGAGGTACACCAACTTGCTTTGATAATAAAAGATGCTCACGTGTTTGAGGCATAGGTCCATCGGCCGCTGACACAACTAAAATAGCACCATCCATTTGTGCTGCACCCGTAATCATATTTTTAACATAATCAGCATGACCTGGACAATCAACATGAGCATAATGACGAGTTTCTGTTTCATATTCAACATGTGCTGTATTAATAGTAATTCCACGTGCGCGTTCTTCAGGGGCTGCATCGATATCTTCATATTTCTTTGCATTTGAGCTACCATCTAAAGATAGAACAGCAGTAATCGCAGCAGTTAAAGTAGTTTTACCATGGTCTACATGACCAATTGTTCCAATGTTAATATGTGGTTTTGTACGGTCAAACTTTTCACGAGCCATAAAATTATACTCCTTATTTTTTTTTTTTACTTTTGGCGTCCGACTTTATTTTATACTAGTATTATGAGCGGAAATGTGCAAAAGCTTTATTTGATCTTGCCATACGATGAGTTTCATGTCTTTTACGAATAGCATTTCCATAACCTTTCGAAGCATCTATAATTTCATTAGCTAATTTTATGGCAATGGTTTTTCCAGATCGTGCTTTAGCAAATTGTACAATCCAACATAAACCTAAGTTAATTCCTCTAAATTTTTTTACTTCAATTGGAACTTGATAAGTAGAACCCCCAAGACGTTTAGCTTTAATTTTAACTGTGGGACTTACATTTTTTATAGCTTTTTCAAAAATTTTTAGTGGTTGCATTTCGGTCTTTTGTTCGATAATATCAAATGCTTCATAAATTATTTTCTGAGCTATTGTTTTTTTTCCATTTTTTAAAATTTTAGATATCATTAAATTAACTAAAAAACTACTATATAGGGGGTCTTCATTAGGAAATTTCCGTTTTTTATTGGTACGGCGAGACATAATTTATTTTAATAAATGTTATTTTATTGGCTTTTTCATACCGTATTTTGAGCGTCCTTGACGTCGATCTTTAACTCCAGTTGTATCAAGAGTTCCTCTAATAATATGATAACGTACTCCAGGTAAATCTTTTACTCTTCCACCACGAAGTAAAACTACAGAATGTTCTTGTAAATTATGCCCAATCCCAGGAATATATGCTGTAACTTCAAATCCAGAAGTTAATCTAACTCGTGCTACTTTTCTTATAGCGGAATTAGGTTTTTTTGGTGTAATCGTATGGACTCTTGTACAAACTCCCCGACGTTGCGGGCAACTTTTTAATGCAGGTGATTTTGTTCTAGGTTGAATTTTTTTACGTCTTAATCTAATTAATTGTTGTATAGTAGGCATATATTAATATATTAAATTAAAAATTTAATCAAAAACTATCACTTATTATTTAGGGTATTAATCTTTCATTTTATATTTTTTCATAAATCTTTCAACACGACCTTCAGTATCGATTATTCTCTGTGATCCTGTATAAAAAGGATGATTACCTGACCAAATATCAACATGTAATTCAGATTTTGTTGAGCCTACAATCATAATTAATTGTCCATCATAATAAACTTTTGTATTATCAAACCATTCTGGATGTAAATTTTTTTTTGGCATATTAATATTTCGTACAGATAATGTTTTATAGATATTTATAATTATTTTAAAAAATCAACGTTTTGAGTATTGCGAAGCTTTTCTAGCTTTTTTTAAACCATATTTTCGACGTTCTTTAATTCGTGCATCACGTTTTAAAAATCCATTAAATTTTAAAACAGGTCGAAAATTTAATTTATCAAGTTTACAAAGAGCTCTTGTAATACCTAATTGTATTGAATCTGCTTGTCCTGTTAATCCTCCACCTTTTACATTTGCAATAACTTTATACTTTTTTTCTAGTTTTACTAGTTTTAAAGGTAAATTTATTTTATTTAAATAAATAAAATTTTGTTGAAAATATTGTTCTGCTTTATGACCATTAACCTCAGCGATTAATTGAGAAGTTGATTCTGAAAAAGGTATTAAATAAACAATTGCTGTCGATTCTTTTCTTCTTCCAATTCCATAAATATGAGTATTATTTTCATTTTTACTTTTCATAATATATAAAATTTAATTATTATAATTCTATTATTTGGGATTTTTGTGAAATATGTGGATGTTTTGAACCTTTATATACTTTTAAATTTGTGAATAATTGTCTACCTAATCGATTTTTAGGTAGCATACCTTTAATAGCTTTTTCAAGAATTCTCTCAGGAATACGAATTTGTATATTTTCAAAATTTTCAATTTTTTTACCACCAGGTCGACCTGAATGACGAAAATACATTTTTTGTATCCTTTTTTTTCCACTCACAGATATTTTATCTGCATTTATAATTATAATATAGTCTCCAACATCCTGTGCTGGTGTAAAAATAGTTTTTCCCTTACCTCTTAATAAATTCGAGACTTTTGTTGCTAATCGACCTAAACATTTATCCTTAGCATCAACTATATACCATTGTTTTTTTAAATCACATTTTGATGGAATAAAAGTATCTTTCATAATACTATTTAATTGTGTCTATAAATAAAAATTTGTTATTAATATATAAATTATTCATGCTTTGCTGATTCCGAAAATTGCTTTAATTTATTTTTTATTTCTTCTACTGATTTTGGTCCTAAACCTACAATATTTATTAAATTAGAAGAAGGATAATGAATTAAGTCACAAGTAAAATTTATATTGACTTTATTTAAAGCGTTAATTATTCGATTAGATAAACCTAAATTTTTTAAGGATTCAGATTCTAAATCAACTATACTTTTTATTAATTTTTGTTCGTCTATAGTAACTTGAGTAATTTTATCTAGATTTATTTTTTCGGATTTATTTTTGTTTTTAATCAAGTTAGATCTTATTACTGTTTTATTTTGGTCTCTAGTTATGGGATCTGTTATATAAGTTAGAGATTTTATGTGACTTACATCATGAATCTCTCCTTTTTCATAAGTATCAAGACATGAAAATTCTATTGTACTAATTGGTGATAGCATATAACCTATCATAGTTCTTGCTTGTAGTAAAGCTTGATGAGGTAATAAAGTTCCATTTGTATAAATTTCTAAGTGAAGTTCTTCATTAGTACTTTCACCGTCCTGTGGCAATAATATAATATACCAGTTTACTTTTAAAACTGGTGCAAAATTTGAATCGATAGGAATAAAATCGAAAGCTCCCTCTAATTTTTGATCTTTAGCCAAAATATAAGATTTCCCAGCTTCTATTTTTACTTCTATTTCGATTAATGATTGATCTGAAATTGTTAGTAAATGGTTATTCGGATTTAATATTTTAACATTGTTAGGTAATTCTAATGAACCTGCTGTAACAACAGCTGGTCCATAAACTTTCAATCGACCGTAACAAGTTTGATTAATCTTATTAGAATTTAATACTATAATTTCCTTCAAATTGAGTATAATTTCGAAAAGATCTTCTCGAATTCCTTCTAAAAGAGCAAATTCATTATTTATACCGGCAAATCGAACACCTACAATTCTAAAGCCATATAAATTTGATAATAAAGTTCGTCTCAAAACATTACCAATTGTATTACCTTGACTTTTTTCTAATGCAGTAAAAACAAAATGGCCATAAAATTCATTAGCATTTAACAAATCTAAGTCAACACACTTACATTTACTACTCATTAGCATTACTAATCTCCGCTTAATTAACTGCTATTTAAAGTTTTTTGGTTAAATGTTTCTGTTTCTCAATAAAAATATCTTACCTAACCCTGAAAAAGTAATTTTTTAAACTCTTCTACGTTTTGGAGGACGACAACCATTGTAAGGAATAGATGTACTATCTTTAATAGAAACAACTCTAATTCCTTTTTGATAAACGGCACGAATAGCCGCTTCTCTACCAGGTCCTGATCCTTTTATAATAATTTCTAACCTTTTAAGTCCATATTCTTCTTTTGCAACTAAAGAAGCCTTTTCAGCTGCTTTTTGCGAAGCAAATGGTGTACTTTTACGAGAACCTTTAAAATTCACTGTTCCAGCTGATGCCCAGGACAAAGTATTTCCATCTAAGTCACTTACAGTCACAATTGTATTGTTAAAAGTAGCATGAACATGCATAGCTCCAGTTACTATAGTTCGCTTAATTTTTTTTTTCATTATTTACTTTATCTACTGTAAGAATAAATTTATTAAATACTATTTACTTTTTCTTACCTGCGACTGTTTTTTTGCTGCCTCGTCGAGTTCTAGCATTAGTTCTTGTTCTTTGTCCTCTTACAGGTAATCCCGCTCGATGTCGACGACCCTTAATAGATCCATTTTCCATTAAGCGTTTTATATTTAAATTCGTTATACGTACTAAATCACCTTCTAGTTGATAATTTTTTTCTAAAACTTTTCTTAAGTTACTAATTTCTTCATCAGATAAATCTTTTACGCGTGTTCCCATTTGATCAACATTTGTTAATCCAGCACTTTCTAAAATTTCTTTTGCTCGTGATAAACCAATTCCATAAATTGTTGTTAAAGCGTATTTAATTTTCTTATTATTTGTTAAATCTCTTCCTAAAAATCGAATCATATGCTATCTCCAAAGTTTTTAATTTTACCCTTGTCTTTGCTTATGCTTAAGATTAGTACATATTACTTGAACTCTGCCATAACGACGAATAATTCTACAATTTTCACACATTTTTTTTACTGAGGGTCTCACTTTCATATTTATCTTATTTGTTAATAAAATTTAATTCTATTTTAATTTCTTTATATTCATTATTTTATAATGTATCTTCAGTATTTAATAAGTTTTGAACTTTTCTAAAAGTATCTACTAAAACATTAACTAAAATAAGTTGAGAAGTTAAACCAAACCCCCGTAAATTTAATTTATTTAATGGTAATAAATATTCTAAACCATTAAGTAAAATAAGGACAATAATAAGAAAAATAGCATTAATAATTGTTAGTCTTTTAATAGTTATAGATAAATAATTTTGTGTATTAATTCCTGGTGTAATTCCTTTTATTGTAACTGAATTTTTACGAAACTGCTCAGTTATATCTTTAGGATCTAAAAGAATTGTCGAATAAAATGAAGTAAAAAAAAAAACTGAAATACTATATATTGACCAATAACAAATTTTTCCAATTATTAATGTCCAATTTACGGAAACATTGGTTAAATTAGAAAAAAATGTAATATTAATTAATTGTCCAGATAATAATTTGGTTATTGAAGTTAAAATAACCATAACCGAAGAAGTAAAAACTAAAGGCATTACTCCTGCCTGATTTACTCGAAGTGGTAAATTACTATTGTTCCATAATGAAAATTTATTAACATTGCGTAATAATTGACTTGCCGATACTAAGGGAATTTTAACAACTGCCTCATTTATATAAATACAACCAATTGTTGTCACTAAAAATATTCCACCAACAAAAAAACTAATAAAAATATTCTGATTAGATAGACTTAAAGCCATAGCTTTAAGTTGATCAGGAAAATTTGAAACAATATTAAAACAAATTAATATTGAAGATCCATTACCTATACCATATTTAGTAATTAGTTCACTAAACCATAATATAATCATAGTACCTGTAATTAGTGATAAAGTTATTTGGATCAGCACCAAAATATTCCAATTAAATATTAGAGGTTTAAAACTATAGGTTGTCACTAGACTTTCGATAATAGCACAGAAAAAAGTAAGATATCTTGTATAATCTATAAGTTTACGACGACCGTACTCTCCCTCATCTTTCTGTAATTTTAAAAGAGTTGGATTAATAGTAGTTAAAAGTTGAATTATAATAGAAGCGTTAATATTAGGTAAAATTCCAAGACTGAAAATACTAAAAGAAGCATTACCACCTCCTGAAAAATTATTTAAAATAGTAGCAATAGTTGTTGTCGAATTATTTGATTGCAATAAAGGAGAAAAAGTTTTAATATCGATATAAGGGAGAGGTATAAAACTACCGATTCTAACTAACGTAAGTAAACTAATAGTCAAAAAGAAACGTTGTCGAAAAGAGGGATTATTTTTACTTAATAATTGCAAATTCATGAAAAAAATATATATATACCTATTTTTTAATATTAATTTATTTTATCAAAAGTGCTAAAGTATATTATTTTCCTAATATTTGTTCAAAGGGTATTTTTCTTTTTTGAATAACTTGTTGAACTGTAGTTAGATTTTTTAATGCTAGGATCGTAGCACGTGCATTATTTAAAGGGTTATTTGAACCGAGTTGTTTTGACAAGATATTTTTAACCCCAGCAAGTTCTAAAACAATTCTTACTGATCCACCTGCAATAACTCCTGTTCCTGGAACTGCTGGTCGAATAAAAACTTTTGAACCTCCAGCTATTCCTATCATAGAATGAGGAATTGTTTTACCTTCAACTATAGGAATATTAATTACATTTTTTTTTGCGTCAGTTTCTGCTTTTTTTACAGCTGTACTGACTTCTTTAGCTTTTCCAACTCCAACTCCAACTATATCTTCCATATCACCAACCACTACAGTTGCTCTAAAGCTTATTTTTTTACCACCTTTAACTACTTTGGAAACCCGAGAAACTTTTACTACTCGTTGTTCCCAAATAATTTTTGTATTTTCAGTATTCATAAATATTTTAAAAATATAAATATATCAATAACTTTATTAAAATTTTAATCCTTTTAATCTAGCTGCTTCTGCTAATTCTTTTATACGACCATGATAAGGTTTTTTCCCTCTATCAAAAATTATTTCATTAATATTTTCCTTCAATAACCGTGTTCCAATAATTTCTCCTACAAGCTTTGAGGCTAATTTGTTTGAAGTATTTAAACATTTTGATTTTACTTCTAACTCTAAAGTTGAACAACTTATAATTGTTTTTGAAGAAGAGTCATCAATAACTTGAGCATAAATATGTTTATTTGAACGATGAATAGATAATCTTGGTTTAAGATTATTACCTTTAATTTTTTTCTTTTCTCGTTTTCCCATAATTTATTATTTACCTGATTTTCCTACTTTACGTTTAATACTTTCATTTTTGTATAAAACACCTTTACCTTTATAAGGTTCAGGGGGCCTCTTACTTCTTATTGTTGCTGCTAATTGACCAACAAGCTCTTTATCAAATCCAGTAATAATTATTACTACATTTTTTTCCACTTTAATTTCAATTCCTATTGGTACTTCAATTGAAATAGGATGACTATAACCTAAATTTAAAACCAAATTTTTACCAGTAATTTGAGCACGATAACCAACTCCTTGAAGTTGTAATATACGCTCAAATTTTTGTGAAACTCCAATTATCATATTATTAATTAGAGTTCTTGTTAAACCATAAAGTTGATTTGCAATTTTTGTATTACCAGCTTTAGTAATTATTATAGAATCTTTCTGCCTTTCAACTAAAATTAAATCAGAAATTTTTCTAAAAAGTTTACCGTGTGGTCCAGAAATATGAATAGTTTGTTTATTAATTTCTACTTGTACGTTCGAGGGTACCTTTATTGGTAATTTACCTATTCTTGACATATAAATTTAAATCTTTATTACCAAATATAACAAATAACTTCACCACCAATTCCTAATTTTTTTGCTTTATTATTAGTAAGAATACCTTTAGATGTTGATAATATAGCAACACCTAAATTATTTAAAATATTTGGTAAGTTACTTTTATTTACATAAATTCGTAAACCAGGTTTACTTATTCTTTTAATGCCTGTTATAATAGGTTGTCTTTTTTGACTATGATACTTTAAACAAAGCAATAAATATTTTTTATTATTCGTTTCAATTTCTTCAAAACTAGAAATATAACCTTCTTCTTTTAAAATTTTTATAACTGAAAAACTTATTTTAGTTTTTATAACTCTAACAATTTGATGACGAACTAAATTTGCATTCCGAATACGAGTTAATGTATCTGCAATCATATCTGTAGTCAATTAAATTTCTCCTTTTTAATTAATTAATGGGAAACCGAATTCTTTTAAAAGAGCAATACCTTCACTTTTTGTTTTCGCTGTTGTTACAATTGATATATTTAGACCTTTTACTTGTTCAACACTATCATAGCTAATTTCTGGAAATACTAATTGTTCTTTTAATCCAAAATTATAATTTCCATTACGATCAAAACCTTTTAAACTTAACCCTCTAAAATCTCTAATTCTTGGTAAAACAAGGTGAATTAATTTTTCTAAAAAAGCATACATTTTTTTATTTCTAAGCGTTACTGTGATACCTAGAATCATTTCTTCTCGAACTTTAAAACCTGCTATCGATTTTTTGGCCTTTGTCATAATTGGTTGTTGTCCCGTAATTAGACGTATTTCTTCAATTGATTTTTGTAATATTTTATTATTTTGCCCATCTATTCCCAAACCTCGATTCAGTTGTATTTTAACTAATTTTGGAACTTGATGGTTGTTTTTATAGTTAAATTGATTAATTAAATTTTTAAATATTAAAGTTTTGTATAAAAACTTTAAATTTTTTACTTTAATTTCACTATTAGTTATCATAAAAATTATTCATTATAAGAGGATACATTTGAACTATCAATTGGAAACTCCATTCTTTTAATTTCTCCATCTTCTCCAGGTCGGCTAGCTTTAATATGTTTAATTTTAATGTTAATACCTTCAATAACAAGCTTATTTTTTTGTTTAATTATCTTTTTGACAAGACCTACTTTCCCTTTTTGATGACCCGAAATTATTTTTACTTTTTCACCAATTTTTACATGTAATTTTTTTTTTATTTTAGTCTTTTTTTTCATCTAAATAACCTCAGGAGCTAATGAAACAATTTTAGTGAAATCTTTGTCCCGAATTTCTCTTGCAATTGGACCAAAAATTCTTGTTCCTTTTGGATTTTTATCTACATTAATAATAACAGCAGCATTATCATCAAAACAAATACTCGTACCATCTTTACGTAAAACAGATTTTTTTGTCCGGATAACAACAGCTTTAACAATATCTGACCGTTTAGTCAACATATTTGGAGTAGCTTCTTTAACAACCCCAATAATAATATCTCCAAGTGTAGCATATTTACGACGCCCACCAATTACACGAATACACATAATTTTTTTTGCACCTGTATTATCTGCAACTGTTAGGTATGTTTGCGGTTGTATCATTATAAATAACTTTTAATTAACAATTACTGATTTATTTAATATTTTTTTAACTACCCAACGTTTTCTTTTACTTAGCGGTCGACTTTCTTCTAATATTACTTCATCTCCAATATTACAATTATTCTCTTCATCATGAGCCAAATAACGTTTTGTTCTTACAACAATTTTTGAATAAAACTGATGTTTACAACGATATTCTACAGCTACAACAACACTTTTTTGCATTTTATTACTTATAACAATACCAAGTCTTTGTAATTTAACCATAAATCCTTATTCCTTAATAAAAATTTCAACTATTCTGTCTTATCATTAATAATTGTGCAAGACGATGTTTCTGATGTTTAATTTGATGAGACTTAAAAACTTGTTTATTACCTCGATAAAATCGTAATTTAAATAATTCTTTTTTGATATTTAAAATTTCATTTTCTAATTCGTTTATATTTAAGCTTTGAATTTCATTAATACTTGGTAAACTCATATGTTAACTATTATTTTGTTATTTATGATATTTCTTTAATAAGAAATTTTGTTTTAATAGGTAATTTATAAGATGCAATTTGCATTGCGTCTTTCGCAAGTTTTAGTGGAACACCACTCAATTCAAATAAAATAGTACCTGGTTTAATAACGGCTACCCAATAATCAACTGCTCCTTTTCCTGATCCCATTCTTGACTCTGCTGCTCGAGCAGTTATAGGCTTATCTGGGAAAACAGTTATCCATAATTTACCACTCCGTTTTGTATATCTTGTAATTGTTCGTCGTGTAGCTTCAATTTGTCTAGAGGTTAGCCAAGTAGGTTCTAAGGCTTGAATCGCATAGTCACCAAAATTAATGTTATTTCTATTTGAAACTTTTCCTTTTAACCTACCTCGATGCTGTTTTCTAAATTTCGTTCTTTTGGGACTAAGCATTTTTTTTATTATTAAATAAATTTCTTTGTTAAAACTTCATTTTTAAAAAGCCATAATTTGATTCCTAAAATACCATAAGTTGTTTGAGCTGTTTTATAAGAATAATCAATATCTGCACGTAAAGTTTGAAGAGGAACACGACCTTCTCGTACCCATTCTGTTCGAGCAATTTCTGCTCCATTTAATCGTCCAGCTATTTGTATCTTAATTCCTTTTAATCCTTCTTCTGTTCTATAGCGTTGAAGAATTTCTCGAACACACTTTCTATAAGCAACACGTTCTTCAAGTTTTTTTACCAAAATATCAACTAATATACTTGCTTCTTGGTATGGTTGTTCAACTTCAATAATATTAATTAAAACTTTTTTTTCTTTAACCAGTGACTGTAGTTTTTCATCTAATTCTTTTAAAAGTAACCCAGATTTCCCTATAATTCGACCAGGTACCACAGATTGTATTTCAACATAAATTTTTTTTTTTGTTTCATCACTTTTAATTATGATTTTTGTAATTCCTGAATAACCAACCTGATTTAAAAGTAAAAAAGATCTTATGTACTCTCGAATATCATAATTATCTTTTAAAAGGAAAATATAAGAATTTGTTTTACTATACCATAATGATCTATCAGTTTGTAGACCTCCTAGCCGAAAGCCTAAAGGATGAGTTTTATGTCCCATAATATTAATTTGATATAAGTAAAATTTTTTAAATTAAGTAACAAGGTCTAAAATTATTGTAATATGACAAGTCGGCTTACGGATTTGATAACCTCGTCCCTGAGCACGTGGTCTAAATCTACGTAATGCTGGACCTTGATCTGCAAATGCTATTTTAACTTTAAGATTCTCCTTATTTAAACCATTATTATGTTCTGCATTTGCAGCTGCAGAATTTAATACTTGCCAAATAGGCCCACAAGCTCTGTATGGCATAAACTGTAATATCATTAAAGCCTCTAAATAGGAACGACCACGAATTTGATCTAAAACAAGTCTAACTTTATTAGATGAAATTCGAATATATTTACTAACAGCTTTTGTCATATATATATCTTTTATATTTATTTTTTACCTAATTTTTATTTTCTTTTTAATCTCCTATCACTACTTTTTATGTGTGAGCGGAAATTTCTAGTTGGTATAAATTCTCCAAGTTTATGCCCAATAATTTGCTCAGAAATAAAAAGGGGAACATGTTGTTTACCATTATAGACTGCAATTGTATGCCCAATCATAGATGGAATAATCATAGATGAACGTGACCAAGTTTTAATAATATTTTTTTTTTCAGTCTTATTCATTTTTTCAATTTTTTGTAACAAATGATAAGCTATAAAAGGGCCTTTCCGAAAAGATCTTGCCATATGTTTATTTCTATAAATAATATTCTAAAATTACTCAAATTCAAGTTATAATTCTATATTCGTGAACGAACTATATAAATATCGCTATATTTTTCTTTTTTTCTTGTTTTAACTCCAAGAGCTGGTTTACCCCAAGGGGTATACGCTTTAGGTCGTCCAATTGTTGCACGACCTTCTCCACCACCATGAGGATGATCACAAGGATTCATTACAGAACCACGGACTGTTGGTCTAATACCAAGCCAACGTTTACGACCTGCTTTTCCTAATTTAATATTATTATGATCTCTATTACTTACAATACCAATAGTAGCATAGCAACTCTTATGAATAAGTCTAATTTCTTTAGATGGTAATCTTACTGTAACGTAATTATTTTCTTTTGCTAAAATACGGGCAGAAGTTCCAGCTGCTCTAACGATTTGACCACCTTTATTATAGGAGAGTTCTATATTATGCACTGAAGTCCCTAAAGGTATATTTCCTAAAGGTAGTGCATTTCCAATTTCAAGAGGAGCATTGGGTCCAGACAAAATTTTATTACCAATTTTTAAAGAATCCGGACAAATAATATAATTTTTATCACCATTATCATAATAAATTAGTGCAATTCTTGTAGTACGATTCGGATCATATTCTATAGAATGTACATATCCTACTATATTATGTTTCTTACGTTTAAAGTCAATCATACGATATCGGCGTTTATGTCCACCTCCATGATGCCTTGTTGTAATAATTCCTTTATTATTACGCCCTTTTTTTCGATGATTTTTACTAATCAACTTTTTTTCTGGCTTTGATTTAGTAATTTCATTAAAAGAAGAAAAAACCGTATTTCGTGTCCCAACTGTATAAACTTTACAAATACGAATAGCCATAAATTTTACTCCTTAATTACTCGCTTTTTATGAATTATTAGAAAAGAGATTAATTTTATCATTCTTTGCTAATTTAACTATAACCTTTTTATATCTAGGTCGAATACCAATAAATCGGCCTACGCGACGTTTTTTTTTCGGAAGATTACAACTATTAACTTTGATAACTTTTACATTAAATAAAAATTCTATTACTTTTTTTATATTAAGTTTATTAAGTTTAGGGTCTACCAAAAATGTATATTGATTATTTTCTAGTAATAAGAGAGTTTTGGGAGTCGTTACTGGATATTTAATTAAATCAATAATTGAGCTCAATTTTATTTTAACCATTATAAGTATCCTCAATTATTTTTAAACTATCTTTAGTTACTAATAAATTTTTAGCTAACAGAATTTGTTTTAAATTTAAATTATTAGCAATTGTTAATTTAATTGTTTTTATATTGTTAGTCGATTGTAATAATTTTTCTTCAATCTTTGGAAGGATAAATAATGTCTTTTCAGATAAATTTATATTGAAAATCTTTAATATTTTAATAATATTTTTAGTCTTATATTCTGTAATATTAAGATTATCTAATATAATTATATTATTTTGTTTTGAAATTAATAAACTTCGCAAACCTAATTTCCATTCTTTACGGTTTATCTTATTTAAATATAATTTAGGCTTAGGTCCAAAAGAAACTCCTCCCCCTTTCCATAAGGGTGATCGATTCGAACCTGCACGAGCTCGTCCCATCCCTTTTTGTCGCCAAGGCTTTCTACCCCCACCGCGAACTTCCGCCCTAGTTAAGGTACTTGCAGTACCTTGTCTTTCATTTAATCTTTGTGTTAAATAGGCACGATGAATAACATAATTACTTGTTTCATTTGCATCTTTTACTTTTAAAGTTAATGTTATTTTATTTTTACTTTCATTTCCTGTTAAAAGTTTAATAGGAAAAGTAAGAGTTTTTTCTAAGATCATAAATAATTTTTTAGTTTAGTCTTTAAAATTTATCTGAAGGGCTAACATTTAATAAATTTCCAGATTTTCCTGGTACACTCCCTTTTAAAATTAAAAGGGAATGTTTACTATCTATTCCTAAAATTTCTAATTTTGATATAGTAACCTTTTTCGCTCCTAATTGTCCAGCCATTCGTTTACCAGGAAATACTCGACCTGGAGTAGTTCCTGGACCAATTGAACCTGGAGCCTTATGATTTTTAGACCCATGAGTCATTGGTCCACGTTTAAAGTTGTGCCTTTTTTGATTTCCACTAAAACCTTTCCCTATAGATTTTCCACTAACATTAACAAACTGACCAATTTGAAAGTAATCAACATCTATAACTTGTCCTAATGAATAATTAGTTGGATCAGGAACTTTATACTCACGTAAAGAAAGTAAAGGTAATAAACCATTCTTTGTTAAATGACCAAGTTCTGCTTTGTTTAATTTTAGTGCTTGTCTTTTTAAATATCCCATTTGTACGGCATTATATCCATTCAATTGTTCTGTTTTAAGTTGAGTAATAAAACAGGGTCCAACACGAATAACAGTAACAGGTAAAGCTAAACCTTCTTTATTAAAGATTTGAGTCATTCCAATTTTATTTCCAAAGATTCCAATAGACACAATTATTTATACTCCAATTTTATTTATATTTTATAATCGAACTAGTAGAATATAATGTACATAGATATATATATTTTACTAATTAAAATGATCAGTATATTAGAATATTCAATGTATTATTATTTAATTTCAATTTTATTAATTAATAATCGTGTTAATTTTTGTCTATGACCTATTTTTTTGCGATATTTTTTTTTTGGTTTCATTTTAAAAACCAGAACTTTAGGACCTAAAAAATGCTTACTAATTATTCCTGTTAATAGAATATTCTTTAAATATGGTTGTCCAATAAAAGTATTTGATTTTTTTTTTACAAATAGAACTCTTTTAATAACAATAGTACTACCAACTTTCAAAGGTAAACGATTAAATTCTATAAATTTCTTAGGCTCTACCCAAAACTGTCGACCACTAGCTTCTATAATGGCATATTCCATTAAATAGAAATTATAAAACCAAGTAATAGTTTTTCAGATTTCTTGATACTATTTATTTTAAGTACTTCTTATGTCTTGATCTTAATAATAATAGATTAAAAAGTCCTGGCATAAGCTATCTTCCCAAAGGACTCCTCCTTAAGTATTTTAACTGTTATAGTGTTTCACCATTGAGTTCGAAATGGATCAATGTGGTTCCACTATCCTTTAAACACCAAGACAATATTTTAAAACTAGAAAAGAGTTCAAGTCCTCGATCTATTAGTACATCT